GTACATCTGTAACAGTTACAATGGTATTGTTGAAACTGGCTTGAACATGAATAACTCCTTTTGGTATTCTACGTCCAGTCTTACGTAAATTAATACGCCCATTCCTACGCGAACCAATTCTTTGTATAGGTTTTGCCATATTTTATCATCTCATAAATATGAATCAGAAATATATAAAAAGATATGGAGATATCCATTTTATGTTAAAACAAATCTTTTATTTTTACATAACCATAACCACTCTTTGGGAAACTTTAGAAAGATTATCCTTGTCTCTGTTTATGTCTCGGATTGGAACAAATCACTATAATTCGTCCGCGCCTACGGATCAGTCGACATTTTTCACAAATTTTACGAACAGAAGCCCTTATTTTCATATTTCTTTCTCCTTACTTTCATTTTTAATCTATTCCTTGGAAGAAAATAAGTCTCTTGTTTTTTTTTTTTTTGCTTCAAATTGTATCTTTGATGAAAGGGATTTTTTCAAAAAGAATCTATCTAATCGTTCGAATCTTTGTTCCGAAGTCTATAAATTATACGTCCCCTGGTTGAATGAATAATATTGCCTTTTTTTTATTTTTATTCTATCCCCCGGCACCGGCAGTGTTTGTATCAAACTGCGTCGTATCTTCCCCGAAATATAACCTAGAATTAGATCTTCATTATATAAAATATAAACGGATTCGGGGAGCATACCATTGGGAAATGATTCAGTAATTAAACCTTCATGAATCATTTTTTTTTTTTCATTCCAGGAAACCTTTTTGAAGTATCAACTAATGGAGGAAGAGTTATATAACTCACCTTTCCTCTCTATTTCACAAATAGGAAGTTAGAGATAAAATTAGGATACCAGAGGAGGATCACCATATATAACACAAAATTTCTCCTCCAATTTTTTCTAGTCTAGCTTCTCGATCTGTCATTATGCCTCGAGAAGTGGAAAGAATTACAATTCCCATTCCACCTAAAATCTTAGGAATTTTTTTATAGTTGGAATAAATTCGTAGACCGGGTCGACTTATACGTTTTAAAATCGTTTTATATATTCCTTTCCTAGTTCTTTTATGGCGCAAGGTTGAAACCAAGAAATTTTTATTACTTTCCTGATGTTTCCGAACATTTTCAATAAAACCCTCTCGTAGGAGTATTTTAACAATGTTTTCGGTGATATTTGTGGATACTATTCGAACCGTTCCATTTTTACTCATGTTAGCATTTCTTATAGAAGTTATTATATCAGCAATAGTGTCTCTGCCCATGACGAATTATAATTATTGGTGCTTCTTAATTTTGATATAATCAACATGTTTTTTTATTTGAATACTTCAAAGTATTCATTATTTAATTAAATTTGAAATTTATTATTAAATTAATTATTAAATTTAGTAAAAGTATATGCGTGAGACACAATCTATTAATTGGGTTTATTTCAGATATCCTACTAAAACAATATCCTAATTTGATCTATGACTATGAGTCTTTGATCTATGACTATGAGTCTTTATAATACCTCGGGAGCTAATGAAACTATTTTAGTAAAATTCAACTGTCTCAATTCCCGAGCAATCGCGCCAAAAACTCGAGTTCCTTTTGGATTTCCTTCTTGATCAATGACAACCGCTGCATTGTCATCATATCGTATTATCATACCGTTGTCACGTTTGAGTTCTTTACATGTACGTACAATTACAGCTCTTATTACTTCTGATCTTTCTAGAGGCATATTGGGCACTGCTTCTTTAATTACAGCAACAATAACGTCACCAATATGAGCATATCTATGATTACCAGCTCCTATGATTCGAATACACATTAATTCTCGAGCTCCACTGTTATCTGCTACATTCAAAAGGGTCTGAGGTTGAATCATATCATTTTTATTTGAATTTTTTATTTCAATGCAAAGAATGAGGAAAAAGAAGAAATAGTATTTGTCTAGAAATAAAGAAACTCGTGGTTGTTTTTTCATCCCTTTTTTATATTTAGTTCTACACCCCTATCCTGAAATAACAAATTGAGTTTTTATAGGCATTTTGCACGCAGCTATTGAAATTGCTGCTCTGGCTACAGTTTCTGAGACTCCGCCCATTTCGTAAAGTATTCGACCGGGTTTAACAACAGATACCCAATATTCGGGAGATCCCTTTCCCGACCCCATACGTGTTTCTGCGGGCCTTACTGTAATAGGTTTATCGGGAAAAACACGTACCCATATTTTTCCACCACGACGTGCATATCGTGTCATTGCTCTTCGTCCTGCTTCTATTTGTCTAGCGGTAATCCAAGCGGGTTCAAGTGCCTGAAGAGCATATCTGCCGAAGCAAATATGATTACCCCGGCAAGATATTCCTTTCATTCTTCCTCTATGTTGCTTACGAAATCTGGTTCTTTTGGGGTTATAGTTGATGGTTTTTTCCCACCTCTACTACAGAACCGGACATGAGAGTTTCTTCTCATCCAGCTCCTCACGAATGAAAGGATTCGATAATATTACAGATGCACATGTATTTAATAACTAATACATTAAACTAAGTAATGGGATTTATTGATATTATATTTCATTTATTAGATAAGAAGCTGTATATACGGTTAAATTTTTCTATTTCTAGATATAGATAATGTTTCTTTTTTATACCAGATCCTTATTTTTTTTTTTTTTACTTTTATTTTTATTTTAATAAATTATTGAATCAAGACAATATTGGAATCCAATAAATAAGCAATAAGGGTTTCGCGGGCGAATATTGACTCTTTCCTTTTCCTGCTTTATTCGTAGGATCAATCCACAACCTCTCCGAGTAAAAAAAAAAATTGTTCTTGGTTCATTCCGCCATCCCGCCTGCTCAATCATTTGGATTCTTTTAAATAGAATCCTATATAGTCACAGGTTTCATCGTTCCTATAGCTTCTCCATTAATGATTAGGCCTGAACTCTGCAATGGAGCTCTCAACAAAATCTGTTTCCGAGTCAATCTCCTCAGTTTCTATTAACCGGAAGCTCTTTATTATTTATATATCATTTATTATTTATATATCAATTGATACAATATTAAACAATATTAAAACAATATGAAATTAATGCTTTATTACACTGCCTTTTATTTATATGAGGTAATTCATAGACCATACATATTGGAATTATATATCATTGATATTTTTATTCTCTCTTTCTATCACCTTTCCATTTATCCGCATCCCTTTATTTTTATTTCAAACCCACAATCATCTTTTTTTGTTATGGAACAATTCCAGTTGTTACAACTATATGATTGATCCAGTCATATAGTGACTGTTTTTGGGATCTCGACAATATGAAGCAATAAGTTAGTTATTAGTTTTTAATTTTTTTTTTTATATATTTTATATAGTAGTTGTAGTTATTGAATTAATATTAGGGATCAGTCTTTTTTTGATCCTACTAAAAACTATAAAGAAAAAACTAACGAGTCACACACTAAGCATAGCAATTATAAAAAAAAAAGTTAATTTCTTTTTTATTCAACCTTATAGAATTCGAATTATTTTATTTTTTTGATTTAACAGAAAAACAGAAAAAGTTTCTAGTTTTTTGTTCTATATATCACTATATTACTGGATAGAATGACAAGATAAATAAAGGTCTATTATTCTTCATCCACAAATATCCAAATTTTGAGGCCTAGTACTCCATGGATAGTTCGAATTGTATAGGAACAATGATCAATTTTAGCGCGAATTGTTTGTAGAGGAACCCTACCTTCTCTGATCCATTCGACACGTGCAATTTCTTTTCCGTCAATACGTCCTGCAATTTGTATTTGAATTCCTTTTGTATCTGTTTGTTCGGTTAATTCAATAGCTCTTTTCATTGCCTTTCGAAATGAAACTCTATTTCTTAATTGAGAAGCCATATATTCTGCAAGAATATTGGGGTCTCCATAAGGTTTTTCTATTCGTGTGATAGCAATGTTGATTCTTCGGTTCACAGAACGAAATTCTTTTTGTACATTCATCTGTAATTCTTCGATTCCTCGTGTTCGGCCCTCTATTAATAAATTTGGGAATCCAATATGAATTATAACCTGGATTAAATCAATTCTTTTTTGAATTTCTATACGCGCAATTCCAATTCCTTCGAAACCTGAGGATATTTTTTTATTTTTTTGTACATAGTTCTTTATACAATTCCGTATTTTCTCATCTTCTTGTAGACCTACAGAAAAATTTTTTGGTTGTGCGAACCAAAAGGAATGATGATTTTGGGTTGTACCAAGTCTGAAACCAAGCGGATTTATTTTTTGTCCCATATTTTTTATTATATTATCTTTCCATCTATTTTTTTCTAAATATGAATCTAAATCTTAAATTCATCGAAAGATAATTTCGATTTATCTTTTAATACAATTGTTATATGACAAGTTGGCCTTTTTATCGGATAACTACGTCCTCGAGCTCTAGGTCTTAATTTTTTCACAAAAGAACCCCCATTGACTTCGGCTTTACTAATGAATAAATCGGTTTCGTTCAAACCCATATTATGACTAGCGTTTGCTGCTGCGGAATAAACCAATTTTAAAATGGGATAAGATGCTCGATAAGGCATAAGTTCCAATATCATAAGCGTTTCCTCATAAGAACGCCCGCGAATCTGATCAATTACTCTTTGCGCTTTGAAAATAGACATACATATATGTTGAGCTAAAACTTTTACTTCTCCACTCGAATTTGAGTTCTTTTTCTTTATCATAAGGTTATCTCCCGCCAATGAATGATAAGTATCTATTTTTTTCCAAATTAACGACGAGATTTATTATCGTTTCTCGCATGTCTCGCGAAAGTCAGAGTCGGCGCGAATTCTCCCAATTTGTGACCTACCATACGATCTGTTATATAAATAGGTAAATGTTCCTTTCCATTATGAATAGCGATTGTATGGCCAATCATTTTGGGTATAATGGTAGATGCCCGAGACCAAGTTACTATTATTTCTTTCTCCTCCCTCATGTTGAGTTTTTCAATTTTTCTTGATAAATGATTAGCTACAAAAGGGTTTTTTTTTAGTGAACGTGCCACAGCTGATTACTCCTTTTTTTACATTTTAAAGATTGGCATTCTATGTCCAATAGAATATCTCGATCTAAGTATGAAGGTAAGAATAAATACAATAATGATGAATGGAAAAAAGAGAAAATCCTTTAGCTAGATAAGGGGCGGATGTAGCCAAGTGGATCAAGGCAGTGGATTGTGAATCCACCACGCGCGGGTTCAATTCCCGTCGTTCGCCCATCACATTATTTCAAATTCAAAAAATTCTATTTTCAATATTCCTATTTACGGCGACGAAGAATAAAACTATCACTATATTTTTTCCTTTTCCGACTTCTTCTTCCAAGCGCAGGATAACCCCAAGGAGTTGTGGGTTTTTTTCTACCAATTGGGGCTTTCCCTTCCCCACCTCCATGGGGATGGTCTACAGGGTTCATAACTACTCCTCTTACTACAGGACGCTTACCTATCCAACACTTCGATCCGGCTCTACCCAAACTTTGTTGATTCACCCCAACATTACCCACTTGTCCGACTGTTGCTAAGCAGTTTTTGGATATCAAACGGACCTCCCCGGATGGTAATCTTAATGTGGCTGATTTACCCTCTTTTGCGATCAGTTTCGCTACAGCGCCCGCCGCTCTAGCTAATTGTCCACCCTTTCCAAGCGTGATTTCTATGTTATGTATGGCCGTGCCTAAGGGCATATCGGTTGAAGTAGATTCTTCTTTTAAAAACCTCTTCCCAAACTGTACAAGCTTCTTCCAAAGCATACGGCTTTCTAGATGTATATGATGATATCTAGACAGATGGATCTTTATCTTATATGAATCGTATGATGAAGTACCACATGAGTGGATATATAGGAATCCAAATCTGCCGAATCACTCATGTATGATCTTCTACATCCTAGGTCTCCCCGTTCCATCATCTGGCTTATGTTCTTCATGTAGCATTCAGACCGAATGACTCTATGAAATTACGTCGATACTTCCACATATTACGGGTAACGTAGGAGACATCTCTATTTTTCCCCGGGGGATCTTTATAATTACCACTGCTTAGCTTTCAATTCGCCTCTGACCATCAAATTAAATGTGAATAACCCGTCCTCCTCTCTTTGAAACAAGGGGCGCTTCCGGTTCTGTGCGTGCTTCAAACAATTTTGTCTTCTCCATATTACCATATCTCTAGAGTCAATAATTTTCTATGAGGAACTACTGAACTCAATCACTTGCTGCCGTTACTCAACAGTTTTCTGTTGAGGTCTATCCCATAGAGGTACTCAAATTGGATCAGTGATTGATTTCTAGGTTTCATCGTAAACCTAATTGGTTACTTCCAATTACGTAAATCAATAGTTCAAACCGCACTCAAAGGTAGGGCATTTCCCATTGATATAGGGACTTCTGTACCAGAAATAATGGTATCTCCAATTATAGCCCCTCTGGGGTGTAAAATATATCTTTTCTCGCCATCCCCATAATGTATGAGACAAATGTATGCATTTCGATTAGGGTCATATTCTATGGTTACGATTCTACCAGATATGTCTTTTTCATTCCGTCGAAAATCGATTTTACGGTATAGACGCTTATGACCTCCCCCTCTATGTCTTGCGGTAATGATTCCTCTGGCATTACGACCTTTACCACAATGATGCTGTCCACAGATCAAATTATTTCGTGGATTGGATTTCATTTGACTGTCTATGGCTCTATTACGTGTGCTCGGGGTAGAAGTTTTGTATAAATGTATCGCCGTGTTATTAAGTATTTTGCTTTAAGTTCTTTTCTCTATAAGAGGTGGAATAGAATAACCCGGTTGAAGCGTAATGATCATACGTCTGTAATGCATTGTATGTCCCATAATAGGTCCTATTCTTCTACCCTTTCCTGGGAGTGGGAGTCGATGACTATTCATAGCTATTACCTTGACACCAAAGAAGAGTTCGACCCAATGCTTTATTTCTGTCCTAGTTGATCCTGATTCGACATTAGAAGTATATTGATTGTTCCCCAATAACCGAATACTTTTTTCTGTAAATACTGCATATTTGATTCCATCCATAACTCCATTTTCTTCCCTATGAGTTCCAGTATCGATAAGAATTCTAGTTCTTACTGTTCATATGTTATGGTATGAATATACCATACCAATTCGTTATGTATGGATGATGAGATTCCATTGATACAGAGCCAATTCCAATAGACTTATTGAACGTTCCCATTGGCGTGCATCCAGCAGGAATTGAACCTACGAATTTGCCAATTATGAGTTGGGCGCTTTAACCATTCAGCCATGGATGCTTAACAGGGCTCATTGTACATCGTGAATAACCAAATTCCAATTGAAATGAAATCTTTAGGAGGAATCAATGAAAATCTTTAGGAGGAATCAATGAAACGATATCAATTCAAATCCTGGATCTTCGAATTGAGAGAGATATTGAGTGAGATCAAGAATTCTCACTATTTCTTAGATTCATGGATCAAATTCGATTCAGTGGGATCTTTCACTCACATTTTTTTCCACCAAGAACGTTTTATGAAACTCTCTGACCCCCGAATTTGGAGTATCCTACTTTCACGTGATTCACAGGGTTCAACAAGCAATCGATATTTCACGATCAAAGGTGTAGTACTGCTTGTAGTAGTGGTCCTTATATCTCGTATTACCAATCGAAAGATGGTCGAAAGAAAAAATCTCTATTTGATGGAGCTTCTTCCTATACCTATGAATTCCATTGGACCCAGAAATGAGACATTGGAAGAATCTTTTTGGTCTTCCAATATCAATAGATTGATTGTTTCACTCCTGTATCTTCCAAAAGAGAAAAAGATTTCTGAGAGTTGTTTCATGGATCCGCAAGAGAGTACTTGGGTTCTCCCAATAAATAAAAAGTGTATCATGCCTGAATCGAACCGGGGTTCGCAGTGGTGGAGGAACCGGATCGGAAAAAAGAGGGATTCTAGTTGTAAGATAGCTAATGAAACCGTAGCTGGAATTGAGATCTCATTCAAAGAGAAAGATAGCAAATATCTGGAGTTTCTTTTTTTATCCTATACGGATGATCCGATCCGCAAGGACCATGATTGGGAATTGTTTGATCGTCTTTCTCCGAGGAAGAAGCGAAACATAATCAACTTGAATTCGGGACAGCTATTCGAAATCTTAGGGAAAGACTTGATTTGTTATCTCATGTCTGCTTTTCGTGAAAAAAGACCAATTGAAGGGGAGGGTTTCTTCAAACAACAAGGAGCTGAGGCAACTATTCAATCAAATGATATTGAGCACGTTTCCCATCTCTTCTCGAGAAACAAGTGGGGTATTTCTTTGCAAAATTGTGCTCAATTTCATATGTGGCAATTCCGCCAAGATCTCTTCGTTAGTTGGGGGAAGAATCAGCACGAATCGGATTTTTTGAGGAACGTATCGAGAGAGAATTGGATTTGGTTAGACAATGTGTGGTTGGTAAACAAGGATTGGTTTTTTAGCAGGGTACGGAATGTATTGTCAAATATTCAATATGATTCCACAAGATCTATTTTCGTTCAAGTAACGGATTCTAGCCAATCGAAAGGATCCTCTGATCAATCCAGAGATCATTTCGATTCCATTAGAAATGAGGATTCAGAATATCACACATTGATCGATCAAACAGAGATTCAGCAACTAAAAGAAAGATCGATTCTTTGGGATCCTTCCTTTCTTCAAACGGAACGAACAGAGATAGAATCAGATCGATTCCCGAAATGCCTTTTTGGATCTTCCTCAATGTCCCGGCTATTCACGAAACGTGAGAAGCAGATGATTATTCATCTGCTTCCGAAAGAAATCGAAGAATTTCTTGGGAATCCTACAAGATCAATTCGTTCTTTTTTCTCTGACAGATGGTCAGAACTTCATCTGGGTTCGAATCCTACTGAGAGGTCCACTAGAGATCAGAAATTTTTGAAGAAAAAACAAGATGTTTCTTTTGTCCCTTCCAGGCGATCGGAAAATAAAGAAATGGTTGATATATTCAAGATAATTACGTATTTACAAAATACCGTCTCAATTCATCCTATTTCATCAGATCCGGGATGTGATATGGTTCCGAAGGATGAACCAGATATGGACAGTTCCAATAAGATTTCATTCTTGAAAAAAAATCCATTTTTGGATTTATTTCATCTATTCCATAACCGGAACAAAGGGGGATACACGTTACACCACGATTTTGAATCAGAAGAGAGATTTCAAGAAATGGCAGATCTATTCACTCTATCAATAACCGAGCCGGATCTGGTGTATCATAGGGGATTTGCCTTTTCTATTGATTCCTACGGGTTGGATCAAAAAAAATTCTTGAATGAGGTATTCAACTCCAGAGATGAATCGAAAAAGAAATCTTTATTGGTTCTACCTCCTCTTTTTTATGAGGAGAATGAATCTTTTTATCGAAGGATCAAAAAAAAATTGGTCCGGATCCACTGCGGGAATGATTTGGAAGATCCAAAACGAAAAACAGCGGTATTTGCTAGCAACAACATCATGGAGGCAGTCAATCAATATAGATTGATCCGAAATCTGATTCAAATCCAATATAGCATCTATGGGTACATAAGAAATGTATCGAATCGATTCTTTTTAATGAATAGATCCAATCGCAACTTCGAATATGGAATTCAAAGGGATCAAATAGGAAATGATACTCTGAATCATATAACTATAATGAAATATACGATCAACCAACATTTATTGAATTTGAAAGAGACTCAGAAGAAATGGTTTGATCCTCTTATTTCTCGAACCGAGAGATCCATGAATCGGGATCCTGATGCATATAGATACAAATGGTCCAATGGGAGCAAGAATTTACAGGAACATTTGGAACATTTCGTTTCTGAACAGAAGAACCGTTTTCAAGTAGTGTTCGATCGATTACGTATGAGTAAATATTCGATTGATTGGTCCGAGGCTATCGACA